CGTTTTTTTCTCCTTATCATTCGGGAAAGACAAGAAAATTTCAGGGTAGCAAACATTATCTAGAATTTCTCTTAGATTCGAACCCATAGCTGATGATGGAACTAGAATGGATATTTTTTGTTTCCTACTCACACGAGCCCATATCCTTGCTTTTCTATCAATCTCTAATTCTGATCTTCCTCCCCAATCCGATATTATGGTGCCGGTATAGATAGAAATTCCCTTAGGGTCCAACTCTGAACGGTAATAAATACCGGGGCTTTGCAATATTTGATTGATCACAATTCTGTATATTCCATTGACTATAAAGGTGCCCAGGGAATTCATTAGAGGAATGTTTCCAATCAATATGGTTTGCTCTTGCCTATTCCTACCGGTTTTCCAAATTAATCCCGCAGGTACATATAATTCAGAAGAATATGTGAGTGAGTCATACACAGCGTCTCTTTCTTTTATCAAAGGTTCTACCAATTGATATGTTTCTACAAAGAATTGAAATTGAGTTTCTTGATCGGTATCTTCTATTTTTGGGAACTTATAAAGTTCTTCCATCAAGCCCTGATCAATGAACCTACAAAATCCCTCAAATTGTATCTGACTAAACCCAGGTATTGTAGACATTCCCTCATTTACATCTTGTAGCATCTTAAGTTTCCTCTTTTTCAAAAAAATCCCATTCATTATTGGCTCATTCTTCCTCGAACCCTCTGGGTCGAACTAGCAATGATGGAATATATATTTTGTTTACTAAATCGCATGAAATTTGATCCAACTCCATATCATATATGGAATGTAGAAAATAGTAATCGAGAAAGTACGTGTGGGGAGAGGTCAAAAGATAATTTTATACTCAAATTCGAATTTTCAACAGATACAAATTTAGAAAACATTCCTAGAAACATAATTCTATCGATGAGACTTGTGGAGTCTTGTTATAGAATATCCAAAGTCATCCAATTTAGGATATTACGACCCTTTTTGGTACCAGAAAAATAAAGAATAAAGAATTCAGGATTGGATCGGTTCTCTATGAATGAGAGAAAGACAGAATAATCAGTAATAGAATAGAGTTTTTTCGCACTTCACTTTTTCTCCACTTTTTCGCCGATTCCATTGTTCAAATGTTCAAAAAAGGATTCGCAGAGAAGAAAGACATTTTTCCCCATTTGTTATTTGTTAGTAGAATTCATGGACTCTGGTTGAAGTAGGTAAGGGGGGTTGTACCTAGGAAGCACACGCAGCTATAGCTATTTCACTATCCGCTACTATCCCAGTTATACTTGGGGCAACACAGGCCAGACCGTGCTATATCATAATTTCTATTCTATTATTCCATGAATAAGAAGAATAAGAATAATTCCCTGAATTCCCGTTTATAGGCATATATAGCTACGATACCTGATTAGGGATATCTGTGTCACAATTTCTATTCTGGGGTTTACATAGATACAGAATTCTTGTTATAATGGAAAGTGAATTGAAAGGGATTGATTCTTGATAAAAAATGGATACTGATTAGTTGTGTATCAACTTAATTAGATTAAACATAATTTGAGATCCAAAAACCTTTTCTGAATTCAAGTCAATAGTTAATGGTTCCAAGCTTGGCCTACCTTTTTTCTGTAATGTAAAATCCAAATTTTCTCTTTCAATATAAAAAAAGGGGGGTTAGTTCTTGATGTTTTGAGATTTGAGATACGCTACAATCAATCGAAGGGAGCCAACTGGATCCAAAGAAAGGAGGAAGGATTCCTTTTTTCATTTTTAGTAAAGGGATAAGGAAAGCGGGATTCAAGATGCAAATCCCATAAATATAAAAAAAGGAGATTAAGGAATAGCCCCCAAAGAGGGGGAAATCTTCCTAGCTATTTTCTATCATTTTGGCGACATGGCCGAGGGGTAAGGCGGGGGACTGCAAATCCTTTTTCCTCAGTTCAAATCTGGGTGTCGCCTGATCAACAACAACCAAAAACCGAAATCCCTTATTCTTTCTGCTGATATGATAAAACTCGACACATTTTTGCCCCAGCAGAAGCGGAATAAGATAAAAAGACTAAGACGGCTGGTACTTGCTTTCTTCTTAAAATCTGTAGACTCTATTCTATCTCAACCCTTGCGTCTAGGCTCCAAGGAAGGATTCTAGTATAGGAAGGTCTAGCTATCAAGACTTACGGATTCCCTTCCACTATGTCTACTGACTGAGGTTTGGGTTAGATTGGATAGTCGGGTGGGGAATCCTATATATTAGTTATGGAAAGGGTGTAAGATACCTTGGATACAGACTTACGAGAGTCTCTGAATGCTCAGACATCCAATCCAAGATTAGATAGAGAATTGCCTTTGATAGACTCAGAAAAAAACTTCTTTCTTTTCGGTAACCCCCAATCAAGAATGTAATAGAATAGACCCGACTGTCTCACAGAGACAGTCGGGAGACTTTAAGTATTAGATCAAAGGGGTAGGTAGAGATATGTAATAGATAGTGCTCCATCTTGATTGTCCATGTTTCCGTGGTCAATAAAAGAAATAGTGGATCTTACTATTCCTACATATTCCGTTAATAACATTCACTTGACAATACTTGAGAATACCAAGGGAGTAACTTCCTCTCTTACTTGTGTTTAACGCTTACCGATTCTACCAGAAATCTTATAGCCGCTTCTTGTGGGTGGAGTTATTGAATTGATTTCTTAATAGTGTTTGGCGCAGAGTCCCTTTTTGACTCTGCGCTATGGATTTCACTATTATTAGAGTAGTGATCAATAATGGAAGAATTCCTTGATAGTCATAGAGATGGGGGACATCATTCACATGGATATAGTAAGTCTTGCTTGGGCTGCTTTAATGGTAGTCTTTACATTTTCTCTTTCACTTGTAGTCTGGGGAAGAAGTGGACTCTAGAGGTACAACTCATTGAGTGGAGTTGAGTAATGAAACTTTATCAATTATTTCATATATGGTTCTGCAAAACGTTTCTAAAGAAAAACACCTCCATTTCCAAATTATACTGGAATCGAGTAATGGAATCTAGGAATCAAAAAAGAACCTTTCAAGAAAAAAAAAAACGATTTCAAGACTTCCCATGTTCTTATTCTAGATCTTTAGAAAGTACAACTTTCTAGACTAATCGATAGTGTGGTAGAAAGGTTCATAGAGCTCTTTCTACCACACTATACTATCGGATCTTCTATACTGCTAACTCTAGCCCCCTTTTTAAATTTAATACTAATACGTGGAATTTGAATCCCTTTCATTTCTTCAAGCATGGATACTAACTAATAAGTTAAGCTTCATTCAAATTAATCATTTTGACTGACTGTTTTTACATATATGATAAGTAAAAAGGCAGTAGGAACTAGAATGAACAGTGCAGTAGCAATAAATGCGAGAATATTTACTTCCATAATCTCATCGTTTTTTTTTTACTTCACAATAACTCGGGATCTAATCCCATAGAGATGAGAAATCGTCTCCTGTAAATTCAATGAGATGAATTGAATCCCCATGATATTTTATATTCAAATTGAATTGGATCCATATCATGAATACCCATATACGATCTCTCAAATGGATTCATTGTCGAGAATTTCATAGTATAATATAACATAAGAAGATCCTTTATCCATAACAAATCCAATTTCTGATTCTGATCCAATCAAGAATCCCGTTGATTTTTTCATTTTTTTCACTCTTTTCTATGGTCTTCCTTATACAATTATCGGATAAGGTATCATCCGACCCGTCTTCCATTAGTCAAAAATAGTAGAACTGAAATGGAAAAAAAGAAGGAGTTAAGTTCGAAACTAAGGGTTTTAGGATCTTCTTTTCTTGACAGACAAAGAGGTGTGAGAAAGAGGGGTCTCGGTCTAAAATCTCGAAGATTTCGCGAAATTCACTATTTTTTTTTTTTGAGTTTACTCTTTCGTCGATAAGACCCCTTTTCAAATAGGAAGAAAAATGGTGCATTCCCTCACTAATAAAAGAGGGCGGGGTAGATCTTTCTTTGATATCTCTTTTAGGAATATATTCTTTCCGTAGATTGAAACACATCGATCACAAATTAGCAAAAATTCAGTGTGCAATTTGAATGAGATTACGGCCCGAGCTTACATAAAATCGGAGCTCGAAAGGGGGGGTCGTTTTCCTATTCTATCGGGGTAACTCGGGTAAGGTTAAGTTCGTTTTGTATCGTACAATAAACGAATCCAATTTTGGTTTTGTTTATTGTTATGGGCTCTGGGAAAACAGATGGGTATTCCATTTTACAGAGCAGGAATAAAAAAAAAAAGCTAGACCAGTATGGTCTCTCTTGGAATCCTGAATATGGTACTACCAACAATCGTACCAATCTACATTACATAGATCTCTCATTGGTACTTATGTACATTACAGAAAATAGAAAGATGAATTGATGGATTCCGCCGATTCTAGGTCGGGACTGACGGGACTCGAACCCGCAGCTTCCGCCTTGACAGGGCGGCGCTCTGACCGATTGAACTACAATCCCAGGGAAATAAGGTTTACAGCATATCTATTTGCTTTCATTCAAACCATTTCTAGTTAGAATCGCCGTGGTAGAAGAGAGTCACGCGCAGTATATGTATATTCCAGGGATATGGACTTTAGTGAAAATGACACGTATTACTAGTAATGTCAAATCGATTGAGAATCCCTCTTTCAATGAAACTATTTTTTCTTTACCCCCCCTTTTTAGATTTCGAAATCAGGATATGAATCTAGATCATTCGAAAGATCCGAATATTGTGGGAATAAATAAACAAAGATATAACAGAAAAGTGAATTCTTTTCTTTATTCCCCCGTATCCGGTCCGGATTAGGCATGTTTCTGGAGTCCAAATGAAATTTGTTCTATCATCTCGTAGGGATCGGCGAATTTTTGGGCCGAGCTGGATTTGAACCAGCGTAGACAGATTGCCAACGAATTTACAGTCCGTCCCCATTAACCACTCGGGCATCGACCCAGAAAGAATCCATTCTAT